CCTTGTTCGATATAGTGAACGAGAACGCGGGGGAAGCACTTCTCAATCTTATGCCTATCTATTTGTTCGATCAGTAACAAAAATATTCAACCGGGGTCTTTGTTCACGGCTCGAACTCTCACTCAATGGAGAGTACTGCGTATCGCCGCGACACCACACCGGGTGGAAAGGAGGAATTATTGTCAATTGATGGTGGAAAAAAGGAATTGTCTTATTCTGCGTGGCCAACAAGACCATAAGCAAGAAATTCATTGTGCACACACAGTCTTCTAATCGGTTGGTACTCTTCACTAATTGGTGAGGCCTTGCCTTACTCATATGCGTCCTCAGCTGAATAAAAGCAATTCAGGAACGACTTCCCCCGCTCATCTGAACGAGCGAGCGGATCAAAAGGAAGAGCTCAACGGGACCTACGTGGCTGGCCGGTGCATGATACATTGCTCTTTGTCAAGGAGTTGCATCGGACCGAAACCTCGCAACCCGCTTTCCACCGGAGGGAAAGTCTTCCAAAAGGTAAAGTACGGTTATTCTTATAAAATAAGTACAGCCCACTGCTCCCTAAGCAAAGATAGCAATAGCGCGGGAAGAGAAAGCAGAATAATCAACTGAAGCATGGCGCATCAACGGATGAAGCAGAAAGAGAGGAATCAGATACCGACGAAGCCGAATAAGAAATAAGAAAAGACAAACGAAGCAGCGTTCTCCCCGAGCAGCAGCCCCTAAATGAGTATGCGGTTGGTTGGATTTAGCTACACCGGCCCCGGCCAGCCAATGAAATAGAACATATCTAAAAAAGGCTCGATCGAATCGACCACGAGATCGACTTTTTGAAGAGCGGTAAGACGGAATTGGACAAATAAGAGTGCTCCACCGTGGGCTTGTAGCGACATCGGAGTCAGTTTCCCGTACTCGAAAATCTCTTCCCTCTTTCGGGGTTACCTACTTGAGGGCTTATAAATGGCTTTGGCACAAAGAACCTCTCCAACGAGAGAGATAATAATCTTCATCTTTTGTAAAAGAAAGAAGAAAGTCCACCGGGAGACATTCATACATAAACCGCTCTACCGTAGTTGTTCTTGGCCGCCCCATTGTTGTGTAGTTTAGTTGAATTTGACATCTGGTACGACCTGCTTGTTCAATTATTGATATCTCTCAACCTGTCGCTGAAGTCACCCATGCGCTCGAACGACCTTTAATGGAATGGGTACTCGAGACCGCCTCACCCTAAACAGACACTGGTGGAATCAACCCTAAGGCACCCCTTTACTGATTGGTCGAAGATCGGTGACTGCAAGAAAAGGGCCTAGCTAAGGCGCCAACTATTTAGTCATATTCATGCCCTTCTCCCAAGAGTGGAAGAAAAGGCTACCGACTTGGCCTACTTTGACTACGCTATTCTTCCCATTTCGAAAGAAGAAGAAGGGGAACCCCTAGAACCTGGCAAAGTCGACAACAGATTCAATAGCTGGGGATCTTGCTAACAATGAAACTCCTAACCAACAATCATATAACCGGGGATCCTCTCCTCCCTTCTGGCCATTGAAAGCATTCCAATTGTTCTTAGGATTCGTTCAAAAGAGCATTTCCCTAATCTTCTAATGCCATGCCCTGAGTCCTAATCTCCTAATGCCCGTACTCCAACAGCTAAATGGCATCGCTGATTTTCTTCCCCTTCAAAGATCGGATTCTTCCTCTCGGGTTCCTTCACTTAGAGTAGTGAATCCAGTGAAAGCCGAAGACTAAGAAGAAGGTACGGAAGCCGGGAAAACGACTGAATACGATAACGAGACCATTCACAGCGGAACAAGAAGAATCACAGTCGACTCAACTTGAGCTATCGAGTCAGTAGCTGCCTTTAGAGCTGGGATAAGTAGGGTGGGTAGCAGCTAAGATTAACTAAAAGGACTCTCCTCAACCCTCAACCTAGACATAGAACTCCTAGCTCTGGAGCGGATTTCATTTCTTCTTTTTAACAGCTACCGACTCTTCTCCTCGCTCACGGAACTCCCCCAACCGAGTCTCAGGTCCCAGTCTCAGGTCAAGAGAGAAGAGCGATGGCATACCTTGAGTCACTCGCTTCCATTGGGCGAACTTTCATCAGTTTTCTTTCCTTCTTTCTGCTTTTATGGTAAAATGAACCTGCTTATCACAGTTAGTTCGATTTTCTTTGATCCTCATCTCGTTCAGTCTTGATGGCTGCTAGTTCCTTTATTACGTCGTTCAGTTCAAAGAGTCATTCTGGCATCTGCTTTCAATGCTTGCTAGTAAACTGTGGTTGTCTCTTTGAGACCGTCTCTTCAACTTCTTTGAGTGCTTTTTAGTAATACGATACGTTGTGAAGAGTCGATTCAACAAGAGGAATCAGAGCTTCTCCCTCTGGTCACTTCGCTACTTTGAGAACTGCGAGAGCAGAATCCGAAGAAGACTTTCAGATGTCACTAGCTTTCCTTCCTAACTAAAGGACGGGATCTGATTCTTTATAATAGTTACCACCTCTTCTTCACATAAAACCATTCGTTCAGAGTCGTGCAGATAGGCCCCTCCCCAATGCTCTTATTCCTACTTGCGGATTCTCTCTTTACTAATAAAGGAAAGAAAGCCTTAATTAAGGCCCTTTCTTTCGGGCGATGATTCGATTCTTCTTAGCTTGGCCATTCGATTAAGGTTCTTTCGATCGAGAAAGAGAAAGAGAACTCTTATTCATCCGGAAGTGACTGAACTCCCTTTTGAGCTAACTGCATCGGTTATGCCGACAACAACATATTCTCTAGCAAAAGAAATGACCTAGACTAGACCTCTTCTACCGCATCAAGAGGAAATCCCGATCCCGCATTTGAGAAAGTTTAGCTATGCCCACAGCTCTTTCAAAGGAAAGCAGTCTTCTCAAGAAGAAAGTCACAGTCACACCGCTAATAGGCGGAAGAAGAGATTCCCAGCTACTGACTCTAATAAGACTAATAGCCGTACCGCAGAAAGAAGGTCAACCTCACCCCAGGTAATCACCGCTTTCTTCCCCTCAGGTCAAAGAGTAAGAACTCGCTTTCGAGCTAACCTTACATGGAGCTACCTGCCAACAAGCAACAAGAGTTCTCATTCAAGGCAAACTAAGCATTCGTTCGGAGTTGACAAGGGAGAGGGCTTACTTTCCTATATTATGTTCTGATGGATAGGCTGGCTGCACTCCCTTTGAGGTAAGAACTGTTCCTTTTGATTCAATTGCAAGAAAACAACCTCTTTTTAGAGTTTGATACGAACACTAAGCCAAACAGTCTATTTATACGGATTCCTAAAAAATGAAAAAATAGACTATTATAATATATGACAGAAGCATCACCATCACTCTGTCTGTAGGCTGTTGGATGCCCTTCTTCCTGGCAAGATCAGATCAAGAATAGCCAAAGGCTAGGAAAGCACAGTCAGACTAGTGCCACGCCCAAAGCACCAAGACTGCTTATTCCGCTAAAACAGTAAAGAGACAAGACCTCTTATGCCGGAAAAGTAAGAAAGTCAAGTGCTAACGTGCAGCTCCCATTCCTCCACCAAGAGAAAGCCTAAGAGAAGACCATGCTACCAGTCCTAGCTGGCACCGAAGCCAAGGGAAAGCATTTGAACAAGAGGAATGAAAGAAGAGCTTATTCGTATTCAATGCGGGACGACCCAGCCTCCCAGATCCGCATCAGCGAGTGGTGTGACGACGACCAACTTGATTTAAAATAACGATTTGAATGTAATGACTCGGGAAAAGAGAAAGCAGTTCTGCTTTCTCTTTTATATGATATGAGAGGACGGCTGCCACTTCCTTATTACCATTTAGACAATCTCCGATCCTTACTAGACGTTATAGGGGTCAGGAGATTCTTATTAGTGGAAAATAGCCCTAGCGTCATTCACTCCCGGTGAAATAGCAGCTACGCCCCTTGGTCCCGAGCCTTTGAACTAATCCGAGTCTCTTGAGCTCTTTATGGCAGCTAGTCTAGATCGATTCCTAAGAGGATTGGAAAATCTTTCTTTGTTAAGACAGAGGAGAGATTTTCAATTCTAGAGAAAAGCAAGGTTTGGAACCCCCTAACCCAGACCAGGATGCGCCTTTCTCCCTAAGCCTAGAAGCAAGTCAAGCGGTAAGAAAACCCATATCCCTTTCGTGCGTGTTTTTTTGATGATATCGTTTTCTAAGATAGGACAGGTCAGGGGCAGGTGTCTTCGATATGCGATATCCGAGACTCTTTCTCAAGTAGGTATGAGATATCCGGTATGCGATGCGAGATGCGCTTTCCGAACAGGCTATATTGCTTTATATCTCTGTCCTTTCCGTCCTCCCGGGCTGGGCTCTCGCGTGTCCGGGGTCCGATCAGATCAACCAGCGACCGGTTTACAGAACAAGGAGTTAAGCAAGGGCCAGGAGATTGATAGAAGAACCTGGCCGAAGCTTGACTAAAAAGGGCTTGTGTTCAACTCCGCGGGTTGGCTGGTTGGAAGGGATTGCTTTCTGCCGTCTGTTTTTCCCTTCGAGATCTTCTCTTAGCAAAGTAGGTTCAAGTCACACTTTTGGCTTGCTACAAGCTGGGCTCAGGGACTGCAGTCAGCCGCTTCCCCTGTAGTCGTCAGCTCGTTCTTGACAGATCCGATCGGGTGTTCATAATCTGGAGTAAAAGGATTCGAACCTTTGCATGCCGGTACCAAAAACCGATGCCTTACCACTTGGCTATACTCCATACGGCCTTGTTTTGGACGGTAGAACGGGGAGAGGGGGAAGGGAGAAGCAGGGCTCGAAGAACGAGCCGAGCCGTGCAAGAACGCGGGGATATAGCAAGTAAGCAGCAAGATTCTCTCTTGTTGACCGACTACAACAAGCTCGCGACTCTAATAGAAACAAACGGTAAGCTCTCCTCTGTTCTATTTGCTTGCAATGCTATACCTATCAAAGTTGGCGAACGCTTCTGTAACCTTAGACTCGTTACGCTGTTCGACTGAACTCGTTGGCTCCGCGTCCACCGAAAGTA